AAAAAATCAATACACCCAGCACTACGCTTAGATTTATTGGATTTGTTGCTAAAATATCAGTATTAAACTCGAAACTTCCAACGGATGGCCAGTGCTCCGCGGAAACAAAAGAATCGGTTATATTTCTCATATGCTCCCCTCTTATAGATAGGACTAACAAAGAACAGAGTTCTTTTTGTATCACTCCGCTCGCGCCCCTTTTGTTTACATTTTTCTTCTACGATGAAAAAAAAAAATTAAACAAAAGGATTTGCAAATAAAAGAGCTAATGCCACGACCAATCCATAAATTGTTAAAGCTTCCATAAAAGCCAGACTAAGCAATAAAGTACCTCGTATTTTACCCTCTGCTTCTGGTTGTCTCGCAATACCTTCTACAGCTTGGCCCGCAGCAGTACCTTGACCAACCCCAGGTCCAATAGAAGCAAGCCCTACAGCCAATCCAGCAGCAATAACGGAAGCAGCGGAAATCAGTGGATTCATGGTAAGTTCCTCGCAAAAAAAAAGAAATAGTTAATGATACAACCAACTAAGAAATTAGTACTTATCTTTATCTACTTCTACTTTGACTATTTACTTTACTACACTTATTTGTTTTTTTCTTTTGATTGATCTTTCTCATTAAAATTTAAAATGGATCGAGTCGAAATAGCTAAAAATTCAAAAGGAAAATCATAATATTACTGAATTGTCAGAACTACTTCGATATACCGTTTTTAGTTTCTACCTATAATAGAGTTTTATGGAAAGAAATATTGAGTCATTGCGTTTTTTTGCTTAGAAACTCTTCTATCATTCAATTCACAATCACAGACAAAATAGAAAAAGGACTAATATTGGAATCCTTCTAAATGCAGTGGGCTAGAAAAAAAGATAGAGAGAATTTCTATCTAATTAGTAAATAACATATATCTTTTTTCTTCCATAACGTAAATTACCTGCAATTTTTATTCTATTCAATCGTATTCTGGAACCATTCTTCGAAACATACACAAGGATTGATACTCATAGGCATTTAGGCATTACATATAATATATAGTAGTAATATGTAGTAGTACCTCTTTCTCTTTCAAATTCTGCAATATAATCTATCTTTCTTCATATATATCTATGTATATATTTATATTTTCTTCTTTGACTTTGAAAGTTAGTCAATGATGACCCTCCATGGATTCGCCTATATAAGCTGCAGCCAAAGTTGCAAAAATAAGAGCTTGAATACCACTTGTAAATAATCCAAGAAACATGACGGGTATAGGAACTACTGAAGGCACTAAAGAAACAAGAACAACTACTACTAATTCATCAGCCAATATATTCCCAAAAAGTCGAAAACTAAGAGATAAAGGTTTTGTAAAATCTTCTAGGATATTTATTGGTAAAAGTATTGGAGTTGGTTGAATGTATTTACCAAAATATCCCAATCCTTTTTTGCTAAGACCCGCATAGAAATATGCCGCTGACGTGGGTAAAGCTAAAGCAACAGTAGTATTTATATCATTCGTGGGCGCAGCTAACTCCCCATGAGGTAACTTTAGAATTTTCCAAGGTAAAAGAGCACCTGACCAGTTAGAAACAAAAATAAATAGGAACATCGTTCCAATAAATGAAACCCAAGGACCATACTCTTCTCCAATCTGAGTTTTACTCAAATCTCGAATAAATTCAAGAACATATTCGAAGAAATTCTGACCGTCGGTCGGAATGGTTTGTGGATTCCGAACAACTATGATGACTGAACCTAATAAGATAGCAATTACAACCCAAGAAGTGATAAGTACTTGGGCATGAATTTGTAAACCTCCTATTTGCCAATATAAATGTTGGCCCACTTCTACACCTGATATATCGTAAAACCCTTTGAGTGTTTTAATGGAACATGGTATAACATTCATATTGTCCTCTAACAGAAATAAAACTTCAAAAAAGGAATTATTTTTATTCAACCATCTCTTTCTCAACTCATCTACGTTCATTCATGAATTTCAGTTATGAATCGTATATTTAGGATACCTGGAAATAACCTCAAAAATACCAATCATTTTCTATTTTTTATTCGATATTCTTCAAAATTCAAAACCACTCCAAAAAAGCAAAAAAAAAAAAAAAAAAAAAAAATAGTAACAATCAAAGAAAGTTCGCCAAAAACGAACTAATTGGATTCTCAATTAGAAGATAATCAACCCCTTTTTATATAACTAGAACGGCCCTCACAAATTGCAGATACTAATTTGGTAAGAATCAATCGAATCGAAGCTATAGCATCATCGTTGGCCGGAATAGAAATATCTGCAAGATCTGGGTCACAATTTGTATCAATTAAACAAATTGTTGGAATACCCAAAATGACACATTCTCGAAGAACCATATATTCTTCTTGCTGATCAACGATAATTACAATATCGGGCAATCCCGTCATATATTTGATCCCACCCAGATATGTTTGCAAGGTAGATAACTTTCTCTTCAACATTGCTGCATCTCCTTTAGGAAGACGATTGAGTTTTCCCATCTTTTGTTCTGCTCTTAAGTCCCTGAACTTCTGAAGTCTTGTTTCTGTAGTAGACCAATTTGTTAACATACCTCCAAGCCATTTTTTATTAACATAATGACATCGAGCCCTTATTGCTGCTGATGCTACTAAATCCGCTGCTTTCTTTTTGGTGCCAACGATTAAGAATTTTTTCCCCCTACTTGCTGCATCAAAAACTAAATCGCAGGCTTCTGATAAAAAACGAGCAGTTATAATAAGATTTGTAATATGAATACCTTTACGCTTTGCAGAGATGTAAGGAGCCATTCTAGGATTCCATTTCTTAGTACCATGACCAAAATGAACTCCTGCTTCCATCATTTCTTCCAAATTGATGTTCCAATATCGTCTTTCCATTTTACCACACTTTATCTTTGTTTTGTTTTTTTTTTTTTCAAAGAGATTCAGTACCCTGTGAAATAAATAATTGTTCCGACGGAACCTTCTACCAGGATTGACCATTGATCTACAACCCAAACCATCAATTTCATTTCATTCTTTCTTTTTTTTCATTGATTACCAAATACATAATCGGAACAGAGAGTTCAAGTCAAAAAAAAGAACCTCTTGTTAGGAATTACTCAATTACATTACGTAAATGATTGGTTTGATGTCTCATAGGAATTGTTTGGGCCGCAAGAACAAAATAATTCTCTATGGTGTAACAAAATATCTCTCATTTCCAACTCGAATATATTCTTCCTTTTTATTTTCAAATGAATGTTTTTGTCTTGCTTTAAACGATGTACTAATTTTTTGAACCCGGTACCTACCGGGATAATCCCCCCCAGAACAACGTTCTCTTTCAGGCCTTTCAACCAATCAATACGACCTCGTAGAGCAGCTTTTGCTAAAACTCGAGCAGTTTCTTGAAAACTAGCTTCGGATATGAAACTTTGAGTATTCAGAGATGACTTCGTGATTCCCAATAAGATTGCCCGATAACAGATTGCTTCGTCCAAAATACGTCCTGCTCGCTCTGCTCGCAACAATCCAATTAATTCCCCAGGTGAAAAAACATTAGACATTCCATCTTCTGAAACCAACACTTTTGATGTTACTTGACGTACAATAATTTCTATATGTCTATTATGGATCTGTACCCCCTGGGATTGATAAACTTTTTGGATCTTATTAACCAAAGAGATACGACTTTGAGTTATGGTTAATTCAGCTCCAATCAAGAATCCCCAGGGGATCCCAAAAATCTTTCGAATACGTTCGTCCCAACCTTCAACTCTCCTTTCGAGGTTCATCGATATTGAATCAATTGAACGAACTTCTAAGATTTGTTCCACTTTTGGAAGACCTTGCGTTATGTCACCGGATCTCAATTTTTCATATATAAATGTAATTAATGTATCTCCTTCATAAAAGGTTTCCCCATAATGGCCATGAACAGTTGCTCCTGGAGTGACCAAATAGGGCTTAGCTGATCTTATAACTAAAGAGTCAACATGAACAATAAAAATTTGACCAGATTTTTTTATGCGTGATCCGTATTTCAATAGACATACATTTTCACAAAGGAATTGTCCAAGGCTAATTATTGTCCGTCCCTCTTCATAATAATCGTGATGGAGAAAACACCAATTAAAATGAAATGAATTCCAAATGATGTTACTGCATGGATTAGGATTATAAATCCTCCTATTTTCATCTAGGAAAAAAGATTGAAATGGAAGCACTTGGAAAGTCTGTTGAAAATAGTCAAGTGACAAATATTTCTTTAAAAAGACTTGATTAGAAGTTCTTAAATAGTAAGATGAACAAAAATTCACTATTTTAGGCACAATAGTACCTAAGGGACCCAACAAATCCCTAATTGAAATTCTGGGATCCGCTTCTTTTGTCGCATTATTATATCTCAAAGTATTGAAGGGGCCCATTCGAAAACAATTAGATGATGACAAAATTATGAAAGATTTGCATTCCTTATTTCGATTCAACAACGTACCAAAAGTTCCCCTCCGATGTTGGGGAAATGATTGAATCTTCGCCTTAGAATCAAAAGGATTGATATGGATACGATCTAATCCACTATTGGAAATCAATCCTGAACCTGCCGTATCATACCTTTTTACGGTATACAAAATAGTGGACTTTACTAACTCAATTCGGAGGAAATCACGAAGCAGATCTTTTGCCCTTATTTCAACAAAAAAAGCATGAATCTCTTCTTCTATAGAACCCTTTTTTTCTTGGTCCCACTTCAATACTAAGCAAGCCCGAACTAATTGAATACTTGTGTGAGAAATTCCTCGAATTGACTTACCATTTCCATAAAGTATATAATTGACAATTCGAAGTTGGACATTATCCTTTTCCTGCAAGAGATCCTGAGAGAAAAGTGTTGCTAAATTTATCCCATCAGCTATTTCATATGTGATTACGGGCCGAACCAAAACAAAATGTTTTTTTTTTGTAGGTGCGATCCGTTGGACATAGATCCAATTTTTAAATTTTTTTGATCCTTTAGAATTTTTTTTTGCCATTCCTGGTGGTATCAAAATACCGCCGTGCCTAGATATTTTATCCATCTCTCCAGGAAAATGAATATCTCCAGAAAAAATTTTCAGTTCCATACTTTTTTTTTTTCTCTCTACTCGGACTAATCCGCCTACTCTACTTCTTGTATTTAAATTTAAAGCAAGTCGTGTATCTACTCCAACGATACTATTGTTTCGGACCATTATGGGCGAAGATACGGGGAAGATATGCACTTCCTCGGGAATAAAAAAAAATTGATCTACTTTCATTTGCATTTGCATTTGATATTTTGGACTAAATTCTTTTGTTCCTCGATACTCAATCAAATCCTCTTTTTTTACCATTGAATCTACTTCGGCAATCCCATATTTAGTAATTCCCGAACTGCTTCTTCTGTATTGCGGATCATCAAAATAAGCAAGAATACTATTCTGACGTAAAATACCATTTCTAGGTATTTTCATCGAAATACCAAAACAGGGTATTAGTTTATTTTCTCGTTCTTGATCATATTGTAAGGGAATCACGAATTTATTTCTTCGCTTTTTCGCCAAGGAATCATCATAATTATCTTGACGAATAAAAGTAGAAGAATCTATGAGATTCCAATGAACATGAGATATGGTTCTATAAGGTTTTGAATAGTCAATAATTTCCCTATCTTTTTTACCAGAAGTATCCAACAATTTCTGCCTTACTTGATCATTAGTAAGTGAGAGATCAAAGATATATCTTTCTTCAACAGAAAAAGAGTTAGCATTCATTTGATCTTGATCCTTGTGGAGTGAAAAAGACACTATATTGGATCTGCATAGACCTCCTGCTAATATCCATAAATGACTTGTTTTTGGTAATAGATGAACATTACTATATGGATATTCGGGCGCATGATAGCCATCAGTACTCCAGTGCATTTCTCCTTCTGACTCAGAATAAATATGTTTTTGAACCCTCTCTTTAAAATGAAAAGTGGACGTTCCGGCACGAATCTCGGCAATTACTTGTTCTGATTCTACATATTGCTCATTTTGAACTAAAATCAAACTCTTTGTTGGAATATTCACATTATGTAGAATATCTCGACTCTCAATAGTTATATACAAGTCTATAAAACATAAAAAAGCAGGATACCCATGACGGGTACGTGTGGGATGAACCAAATCCTCATCAAATTTTATTTTTCCATTAGAGGGAGCTCGTACATGTTTGGCAGTACCGCCTGTGAATACTCCGCCGGTATGAAAAGTTCTTAGTGTTAGTTGAGTCCCCGGTTCCCCAATTGATTGACCCGCAATAATGCCTACGGCTTCTCCCAACTCGACCAGGTCACCATGAGTAGGGCTCCGGCCATAACATAATTTACAGATCCAAGATGTACTCCTGCAAGTAAAGGGAGTTCGAATATATATTGGGTGTGCTCGAAAGGTTATGAATCGATTGACAAGCCCAATTCCAATATCTTTATTTCGAGTGGCAATGCATCGTGGGCCGATATATATATCGTCTGTTAATACACGACCAATTAGTGTTTGTACAAAAATTTTTTCCGTCATCCCATTTCGAGGACTCACGGAAATACCTCGGATAGTACCACAATCTGTTCTACGTACAAGAATGTGTTGAACTACTTCAACAAGTCTACGCGTGAGGTATCCAGCATCTGATGTTCGTACAGCAGTATCTACAACTCCTTTGCGGGCTCCGTAGCAAGAAATTATATATTCTGTCAAAGAAAGCCCTTCGCGTAAATTGCTTTGAATGGGTAAATCTATCATTTGTCCTTGAGGATCCGACATTAATCCTCTCATACCTACTAATTGGTGTACTTGAGATGCATTTCCTCTAGCCCCCGAAAAGGACATTAGATGGACTGGATTAGAGGGATCAGTCATCCGAAAATTAGGATTCATTTCTTGTCTCAAATATTCACTTGTAGCATACCATATCTCGATGGATTGACGTAATTTTTCTACCACATGTACATTCCCATAATGATGGTTTTTTTCTAAAAGAAAAGTTTGTTGTTCAGCGTCTTGAACTAACCATCCCTTAGAAGGTATTGTTAAAAGATCATCAATTCCCAATGAAATAGATGTAGCAGTGGCTCGCTGGAAACCCAAAGTCTTTACTTGATCTAGGATATGTGATGTATATGCCATTCCGAAATGATCTATTAATCTGCTAATAAGTCGTTTCATAGCAATTCCATCTATCACTTTATTGTGAAAGACCAGATCGGTCCGTTCTGCCATAAGGACCTCCACATTCTGCTGAGTAAGATTCCACAATAGGCCTGGGTCAGTGATTTTAAAACTTCCTTTCCTCAATCTTGATTCACGCAGAAATTCATAAATTATGATACCAGTTAAATTGGGGAGACCAAAATTTACACGAGTATGGGCATCACTAATAGGATTTGTTAGTTTTTAGATAGTGTATGAGTTAGATACTATGAGTAAGCCCGCCAAAACCCCTGTA